CAGCTCTTCGCGAATGTATGACTTTGGGCATTCCAACGATTTGTTTAATCGATACAAATTGTGACCCGGATCTAGCAGATATTTCGATTCCAGCAAATGATGACGCTATAGCTTCAATTCGATTAATTCTTAACAAATTAGTATTTGCAATTTGTGAGGGCCGTTCTAGCTATATACGAAATTCTTGATTAATAATAAGATAAGTAAATCATTTTTGGAACTCCATAGAATAGATTTATTGAATCGGTTACTATTTCTGAATCGCACAAAAGAGATAAAAATAACCGAGGATATTATGTAATTAGTTGGGTTGGTATTCAAAATATCCAATGAAAGTATGCAAGTCGAAAACGAGATGGTTGAATCAAAATAATTCCTTTTAAAGTTCTATTTCTTTCAGAGGTTAATATGAATGTTTTATTATGTTCCATCAACACACTAAAAGAGTTATACGATATATCCGGTGTGGAAGTAGGCCAACATTTCTATTGGCAAATAGGAAGTTTCCAAGTCCATGGCCAAGTACTTATTACTTCTTGGGTTGTAATTGCTATCTTATTAGGTTCAGCCATTATAGCTGTTCGTAATCCACAAACCATTCCGACTGACAGTCAGAATTTCTTTGAATATGTACTTGAATTCATTCGAGACGTGAGCAAAACGCAGATTGGAGAAGAATATGGTCCGTGGGTTCCATTTATTGGAACTATGTTTTTATTTATTTTTGTTTCGAATTGGTCAGGGGCTCTTTTACCCTGGAAAATCATACAGTTACCTCATGGGGAGTTAGCCGCACCCACAAATGATATAAATACTACTGTTGCTTTAGCTTTACTCACGTCAGTAGCATATTTCTATGCGGGCCTTACAAAAAAGGGATTAGGTTATTTCGGTAAATACATTCAACCAACCCCAATCCTTTTGCCCATTAACATCTTAGAAGATTTCACAAAACCCTTATCGCTTAGTTTTCGACTTTTTGGAAATATATTAGCTGATGAATTGGTAGTTGTTGTTCTTGTTTCTTTAGTACCTTTAGTGGTTCCTATACCTGTCATGTTCCTTGGATTATTTACAAGTGGCATTCAAGCTCTTATTTTTGCAACCTTAGCTGCGGCTTATATAGGCGAATCCATGGAAGGTCATCATTGATTAGTTTTCGACATAGTCTTTTGTTTTTAGCTTAGCCTGACGGCATGTCTGCGTGTCTCAAAGTAATCCACTTAGACTTAGGGAAGAAAAATATACAAATAAAATAAGGTCTAAATAAAGTATATACGATCTAGAGTAATAGTAAAAAAAATATTACGATATTAAGTTAAGGAATTGTAAAAAAAAAAGGAAAGAGATCTTTTAGATCTTTTTCCTCAAATTCCTGTTTGGTCGATTTATACCACCCTACAATGAATATTCCCTTTATATGGTTTTGTTCATTCAATTCCAATATTAAATATTAAATATTAGTTTAGTATATTAGTGGGTTTATTAAATATTAGTTTATTAGGTAGTATATTAGGAGTCATAATCTAAGTAAGACTTCTTATGATATCTGTTTACGACGTACGATTAAAAAAAAAGAAGGTATAGAGAATGATTCTCATTTCAGTTGATTTCATTCAATTCACCGATTGACCAAAAAAATTAATAAATAATAAATTACATGAACTTCGATCAATTCAATCCTGATATTTCTATGCAATGATTAGGCCTAACGAATTTCTCAGTTAGATTGATTGTACCCATGTGGGATAATGATAACTAAAAAAAGAAGATAAGGGTTTACAAAAAAGGAGATTTATAAAAAAAGGGTTGGTTAGAGGAGGAAAAAAAAGGGGGGGTTCGAACTAGATGTATGTAATCTAATCGTTATAAGACATGCCTTGCGTATGTTTCGAAGAATGATTCTAGAATCCGACTGAATCTAAGATGCGAGTAGTTGGTTTACGTTATGGGGGAAAGACATGTATATGTGATATTCGATATTAACTAGGTATATATGAACTAAAGATATATCTAATTTGCCCTACTATTGTGAATTTAGATAGGGATTCCAATAGAAGTCCTTCCGTTTCGACTGTTATTTTTTGTTTATTGAATTGAATGAATTTAAATCACGAAAAAGAACAAAGAATTCAAACCAAAGAAAGAATAGTTCGGAAAAAAAAAAAAAAAAAAGAACGAACTGGCCGAACAAAAGTCGTATGGATTAACAAAAATTACGTGATAGGAAAATATCGAAGCAGTTCTGATGCTTCAAGAATATTATTATTTCAATTCGGGTTTTTTAGTTACTTTGAATGGATAAATCTTAGCGATGGAATAAGTAAGTCATAATTCATTGGTTGATTGTATCATTAACTATTTCTTTCTTTATTTTTTTTTGCGAGGAACTTATCATGAATCCACTGATTTCTGCCGCTTCCGTTATTGCTGCTGGATTGGCTGTCGGGCTTGCTTCTATTGGACCTGGGGTTGGGCAAGGTACTGCTGCGGGTCAAGCTGTAGAAGGGATCGCCAGACAACCAGAAGCAGAGGGAAAAATACGAGGTACTTTATTGCTTAGTCTGGCTTTTATGGAAGCTTTAACAATTTATGGACTGGTTGTGGCATTAGCGCTTTTATTTGCGAATCCCTTTGTTTAATCCTAAAAATATTTTTGTTTTTCTTTTTTATTTCCTTGGATTTGATGCTCTTGCTTTTTCGAATTATATGAAGATTTCACTCCTACAATTTCTTATTCGTTGTGACAACAACCCTTGGACAGGACTGATTTGAGGATGAGGAATTCAATTAGCCGATCAACTCGCTTTCTTCTCTTAGTCTAATGGAACTTTTTTTAGGAAGTATTGCAACAAACGAGAAATTTTATTTTGCAACTGACATAATACCTGGTACCTAATTCTAATAAGTATCATTCTTATTGGAAATTTCCACTTATTGGAAATTTCCAATTGAAAAAAAAAATCCATTTACATCTATAAATCAATATATATATTTTTACTTTTTTACTTTATAATACTCTATTTAATTCTATTTAATTTAGAAAAATAATAGAATAAAAAAAATATAGATAATTAGTCTATCTATAAGAATAAGAAAGAGGAGATCATATGAAAAATGTAACCGATTCTTTCCTTTCCTTGGGTTATTGGCCATTCGCCGGGAGTTTCGGGTTTAATACCGATATTTTAGCAACAAATCCAATAAATCTAAGTGTAGTCTTTGGTGTATTGATTTTTTTTGGAAAGGGAGTGTGTGCGAGTTGTTTATTTCAAGAATAGGCTGGATCCAACCAACTGCACTTTTTTTCGTTATAACTCGAAAAGGTGCACGATTCCGCGAATTACTTCTGAATAAATTAATAAATCATATTTAAGAACCATAGCATTTCGTGATTCATTGGTAAATCTACTTTGATTCTCTATCAACCAATAATGTGGGACCGTTAACAGGGTTAAAGCTAAATCGTTTGAAGTCCAGATGCAGCGTGGTACTCTTTCTACTACTATGTTAATACAGAATATGTTAATACAGAAATGGTTTCAAAGAGTTGGAATTTTTTTTTTCGATATAAAACACTCATGTCGATAAAAAAATGATTTGAACCCGTTATTTGTATTTGATTTTTTTTAATTGGAAAAATTGATATTTCACCCCCCCTTTTTTTTATCTTTTTTATCCAATGCTGAATCGATGACCTATGTATAAAGTAAGAAGAATTCTTTGGATTTGAAGAAAAAAAACAACTTTGCTGACAATTATTTGTTTGGTCAGAAGAGTCCTCCGAATATTATGTTCTTGGATTAGTGATAAGTTTCTATACTTTCACGAATATGAATAGAGAAGAGAGGATAGGCTCATTCCATTAAAAAAAGCTAGGGAGCTTCCCCCATACATAAGATAAGTAATTGAGCGTGAGAGCCAAATGAATTGAAAGATTCATGTTTGGTTCGGGAAGGGATTGTGGAAGTTTTGAAATGAATGGAAAGATAATCTACTTTCATTAAGTGATTTATTAGATAATCGAAAACAGCGGATCTTGAAGACTATTCAAAATTCAGAAGAACTACGCGAGGGGGCCGTGGAACGGCTGGAAAAAGCCCGGGCCCGCTTGCGGAAAGTAGAAATGGAAGCGGAGCAGTTTCGAGCGAATGGCTACTCTGAGATAGAACGAGAAAAATTGAATTTGATTAATTCAACTTATAAGACTTTGGAACAATTAGAAAATTACAAAAATGAAACCATTCAGTTTGAACAACAAAAAGCTATTAATCAAGTTCGACAACGGGTTTTCCAACAAGCCTTACAAGGAGCTCTAGGAACTCTGAATAGTTGTTTGAACGACGAGTTACATTTACGTACCATCAGTACTAATATTGGCATGTTTGGAACGATGAAAGAAATAAAGGGTTAGTCTTTCTACTGCAGGCATTATTTTTCTTTCAAACAAAAATAAAGAATTAAGAAACACTCATGGTAACTATTCGAGCAGATGAAATTAGTAATATTATCCGTGAACGTATTGAGCAATATAATAGAGAAGTAAAGATTTTAAATACCGGTACTGTACTCCAAGTAGGCGACGGCATTGCTCGTATTTATGGTCTTGATGAAGTAATGGCAGGGGAATTAGTAGAATTTGAAGAAGGTACGATAGGCATTGCTCTGAATTTGGAATCAAATAATGTCGGTGTTGTATTAATGGGTGACGGTTTGATGATACAAGAGGGAAGTTCTGTAAAAGCAACAGGAAGAATTGCTCAGATACCGGTAAGTGAGGCTTTTTTGGGCCGTGTTATAAATGCCCTGGCTAAACCTATTGATGGTCGAGGTGAAATTTCATCTTCTGAATCCCGGTTAATTGAATCTCCCGCCCCGGGTATTATTTCTAGACGTTCGGTATATGAGCCTCTTCAAACAGGACTTATTGCTATTGATTCGATGATTCCTATAGGACGTGGTCAGCGAGAATTAATTATTGGGGACAGGCAGACCGGTAA